TCAGCAACCCCGGTTAAAAAATAATCGCAAAAATCTAAACATTTATCTATCCAGCCATGAGGTAGATCAGCAGCTACTCCTCCGATACGAAAATAATTATGCATCATGCGCATACCGGTCGAAGCTTCGAATAGGTCATATATCAATTCTCGTTCTCGAAAAATATAGAAGAAAGGAGTCTGTGCCCCAATATCTGCCATAAAAGGGCCAAGCCATAACAAATGGGAAGCGATACGACTCAACTCCAACATAATAGCTCTGATATAGCTAGCCCTTTGAGGTACTTGAATATTGCCTAGCCGTTCTGGTCCATTTACAGTTATTGCTTCTGTGAACATAGTAGCTAAATAATCCCAACGTGTTACATAAGGCAAATATTGTATAATTGTTCGATTTTCCGCAATTTTTTCCATCCCTCTATGTAAATAACCCAATACTGGTTCACAGTCAATAACATCTTCACCGTCGAGAGTAACTATCAGTCGAAGAACACCATGCATTGATGGGTGGTGAGGGCCCATATTGACTATCATGAGGTCTTTTCTTGTAGTTGATGCAATCATAAGTTTTTTTTTTCCCGAGTCATTCTTCCATGCATTTCTGAAAGTAAAAAGAAGTTCATCAAAATGGAAATAAAAAAGTTTAAATGGTATCACACTTCAAATTAACGAGTTTTTATTTCTCGAATACCCAACTCACCAATTAATTCTTTATAACGCCCTATATTCTTTTTTGACAAATAAGCCAGCAGCCGTTGACGTTTTCCCAAAATTTTTCGCAAACCTCTCTGAGATGAAGAGTCCTTTTTGTGCAATTCCAAATGTGAAGTAAGTCTTCTTATTTTAGTGGTGAAACTGAATACTTGAAATTCAATAGACCCTCTGTTTTCTTCGTTTTCTTTTTGAGAAATAATTGAAATGAATGCATTTTTGACCATAAAAAAATGCCCTTGCCCCCCTTTTTTTTTACAGATATGGATTTTACTGATCAGTAATAATAATGCCATTCATTTTAATGTGGTATATACAATAATAGAATTTATGAACTCCTAATTTTCTGAAGTAAAATCAATCAATCCAATTTTAAATTGGATTTAGATAGAGGATAGAAAAGGATTGGTACATTTTCGCATCGAAAATTTAGACCGAAAATGACGCAGGTTCTGTTGATTTCTTTTGCGATCTAATTGAGACAAATTTCGCATTGGCTATTCGAATGAAATGTAAGACATGTGATGTGTATATTTGGTTGCTTTCATATAGCCTATAAGCATATAGTAAGCATATCAAGCATATAGTAAGCATTATAGTGAAAAAGTGTATTATTCACGAATTTTTAATTCGTGGATACATCTGTATCCTTAATATACAAAAATGATTGCTATTGTTGGTATTAAACCAAGAACGATTCATACAAGCTAAATCTTCTAATCGATAATTAGGCCAAAGAAAAAGCTTTAATTTACTTAATTTCTTTTTCTCTCTATCCAGATGTTTATTATCAACCGAAATTAGGCTGCTGCTTTTTACGTTCTTCTCGTTCCAAAATACTGAATTTCTATCTACACCATTCCTACTCTTTGAATTGAAACAAATTAGAATTCTCAATTTTCTACGACATCTAAACGATAAAATATTTTCAGGAACAGGCAAATCAAAATGAGCTTTGTCCCTAGTTTCAGTTATTCTTTGATGTGGTGAACTATCTTCATAAAAATTATTCTTAGAAACATGTCTTTGTTCTTGGTATTTTTGATTAGTTTGGTGCTTACTCTTATGAAATAAGGAAATACCTATGATTTGATACATAATCAATTGTCCATCGTCGTTTCCAGGCAAATGAATGGGGTTTATAATCAATACTCCCTTTTTCATCAATTCTGTAAGAGTTAAACTCCTCTGAATCAACATTATATCCAAACTAATTTCTCTCTTTTGAATTGAGGATATAAGAATTTTTCTTGGATCTATCAGTCTAAGGAGGAGACAATATACCTTGATATTATTGGTCATTTTTTGATTCAAAGTATCGTCCCATCTCAATTGAAAAAGCAAATAACGTTTCAGCAAGAAATCTAGTTCTGTTTCTGTGTTACTTTTGTATTGTTTTTGCTTTTTCCCTTTTTTCATGTCTGATCTTTCATAATTTTCTTCAATGTCTTTTTCTTGTGAAAGAATAAAGCGAAGGTATCCTCGGCCTGTGGATTTTTTTTGTTCTTGATTTCGATGATTTTGAGTCGATGGTATCAAAAAACTTCTTTTTTGCTTTTGATTGATCTTTTTATTTTCACTACTTTTTTTATTTCTGTTCAAATTTAAAAGAAGTAATTTACTTGGTATAAACCAAGGTTTCGTTTTATATGCATTATAAAGTAACACAAATTCTGGGAAGAACCAAAGTTCAAGATTCGATATGGGATGCTTTAACATTTTTTTATTCATTCCCATCCAATCAAAAAATACTTTGTGGGAGTTTTGTGGATTGATTTCTGGAATAATAAGATAAAAAATATCTTTTTTATTAATTATTTGAGAATTATTAGTACCAATCTGAGTATCTTGATTTCTATTAGTATCGATCGCGATCCAGGTTTCAATATCTACCCTTTGTATAAGAGAAAAATTGATAATTTTCCAATCAAAATATTTTCTATCCGCAGTTTTTTCCATAGGTAGAATATCTACCTTTCCTAGAAAATTATTGATAGAAATACTCCTCAGCATATCAAAAAGGGTGTCTTTATGTGTGTTATAAGAAATCTCTTGGTTCTTTTTTCCTTGAAACGGAGATCTAGAAAAAAAGCATTCTGTTTTATTTTCATACTCATAATTCAAAAATTTATATGATAAAAGATCATATCTATAGTATTTTTGAAAATTATATTTTTTATTCGATTTATTCGTTAATGAATAGACTTCAATTTTTTGTTGTTTTTTGGAATCAATTAATTCGTTTTTTTCATATGAATGCCATTTGCTTAAATTTTCCTTTTTCGTCATACGACAGTGGCTAACTCTATTTCGCCACTTTTCTGATAGGAATCTAGACCATCTCATCTGAGATAAATCGTATTGATTATAGCTTTTCAACCATCCTTTCCATTGATTCATTTTATAACTCGAAACTCCTAATTTCGAATGAAACATCTCTTCTATTTCAGGCTTAAGAAAAAAAGGGATTCCTTGATATTGAAGAATAGATCTTAATTTAGACGAGTTACTAACTTGGATTTTTGATAATTTGTAAAATACATATGCTTGTGACATGTAGGATAAGTCATAAAAATAATGTGAATCTTTTTTACTAATACTATCAAGTGGCTTTTTTATAGTTGATAGAAGCGGAATTGGATTTTTATTTTTTTTATTAATATTTTCTTTCTTTCTTTGATTATTGTAAATGAATTTCTCAATAATTTTTTTTGTTGATTTAAGAAAAAGTTCTATATTCATTCTGGGAATATTAATGATAGATAAAAACATATGTATGTATATTCTTTCAATGAAGAAGTTCAAAAAGGGGGATAATTTAGAGATTAATCGAGCATTTCTTCTTTTTAATATTTTCCATTTTGCTAATCTTTTAACATTATAACTTGTTTTGTTAGGACTAATATTATTTATTCTTGTAGTGACTTTTTTCTTATCTTTTCTAATTCTTTCTATTTGATTTCGAATTTTACTTGTTCTATCAGTCAGATCCTTCATCTTTTTTTCTGTCAATGAAGAATTTGACCAATTGGTAGATGTAATTTGACTAACGGATTTGTGAATTATTTGATTGCTGATTATGGAATCTTTTTCTCCTTTATTTTCACTCGATTCATATACTTCTCTTAATTGAAATAATGGAATTGGATTCACTTTTGAAAGTTTTTTTTTTTTTATAAAACTGACACTTTTGATAATCCATTTTTTTGTTTCTTTTGAAGCTTTTCGAAGTGATTTTGTTTTTCCTTTGAAAACTATTAGAACTAGAAAATACTTCTTTTTTAATTTTCCAATTTGTTTTTTGAATTCCTTGAAAATTGGTTTAAAAAAAGAAGGTCGCTTTCGGGGTGAACCAAAAGGAAATTCAGCTTCTGTTCCCCAAACTGTTAAAAAACAAAAATCCTCTTTTTCTTTTTTCTTTTTCATTAAATCTTTCTGAGAGTATCGTAGTTCCGATTTGTGCCAAGGTTTTAGACATAAAGGAAATAAGATTTTTATCTGAATACCGTCTATCAACCAATTTTTCGGAAATTCTGTTTCTGATAATGGAACACCATTATAAGTACATTTAACATATATCTCTCTATTCCAGTCCTGTAAATCCTCAGACCATTCAGGAAGTTGTAATAGGAATATACGTCCAATATTTTTCGCGATTATCAATAAAGGGAATATTATATATTTTCTAAAAATGGATTGAGTTACTAATATGCAACCTCTTATTACTTGCGTAAAAGGTACGGTATCCCAGGCCTCTGCTATCTCTATTCGTGCTTTCTCCTTTCTTTTGTTCTCCTCGTTTTTTTCTTTTCTTTTTGTTTGCTCTTCTGTATACTCTACAATTTTGAATACTTTCCTTTTTCCTACCCAATTTTTAAAAATTTGTTTAATCAACCCGGAGATATCAAAAGAAAACAGAGGGGATTTTTGTGTTCTGTTCAAAAAAAGAGGGGCCTGCGCGTTTGCTTGAAACAATTTCCAAATTACTATTTTACGCCTTTGAGCTCGCATAGAACCTTTGATTATACCTCGCCGAAAATCTGATTGTTGTGAATAGCGCATCAAAGCTACTTCGTCTGTTTGATCGGGTGTATTAATATCCTTATTAGTATTAGGATCAGTTTCTTGCTTGTTACCAGTAAAAATTACTACACGTTTAGCTTTTCTTGAGCGAATTTGATGATCTACGGGGACATCTTCTTGATGTTCTCCTGATTGTTGTTCCAAATCCGTGATTAATTTGTATGTGCATCGAGGGACTTTTTTAATGATTTTTTTTATTTTAATTGA